TGATATATATATGGGCACACGCTGTATTGCCACTAGAAATCAAGACATTGGGATTGGACTTGTAAATCGATTCATAACCTTTCGAGCACAACCAATAGCTATTCGAACTCCCTTTACTTGTAGGAGTGCATCTTGGATCTGTCGATTATGTTATGGCCGGAGTCCTACTCATGGCGACCTGGTTGAATTGGGAGAAGCTGTAGGTATTATTGCAGGCCAATCAATTGGAGAACCGGGCACTCAATTAACATTAAGAACTTTTCATACCGGTGGAGTATTCACAGGGGGTACTGCAGAACACGTGCGAGCCCCTTCTAATGGAAAAATCAAATTCAATGAGGATTTAGTTCATCCGACACGTACACGCCATGGGCATCCCGCCCTTCTCTGTTCTATAAACTTGTATGTAACTATTGAGAGTGAAGATATTCGACATAATGTAAATATTCCATCCCAAAGTTTTCTTTTAGTTCAAAACGATCAATATGTAGAATCAGAACAAGTGATTGCCGAGATTCGCGCGGGAACATCCACTTTGAATTTTAAAGAGAAGATTCGAAAACATATTTATTCTGACTCAGACGGAGAAATGCACTGGAGCACCGATGTATATCATGCACCCGAATTTACATACGGCAGTGTTCATCTATTACCAAAAACAAGTCATTTATGGATATTATTAGGAGAGCCGCGCGGATCCAGTCTAGTTTCACTTTCGATCCACAAGGATCAAGATCAAATGAGTGCGAATTCTCGTTCTGTCAAGAGTTTTAACCTTTCAGGGACGGATGATCAGTTGAGAGAAAAATTCTTTACTTCAGATTTTTCGGGTAAAAAAGAAGATAGGATTCCTGATTATTCAGACCTTAGTCGAATTATATGTACTGGTCGTTGTAATCTCGTAGATCCGACCCTTCTCTACCAGAATTCTGATTTATTCTCAAAGAGGCGAAGAAATAGATTCATCATCCCACTCCAATCGATTCAAGAACGCGAGAACGGACTAACGCCCCCTTCAGATATCTTGATTGAAATCCCCATCAACGGCATTTTCCGTAGAAATAGTATTCTTGCTTATTTGGACGATCCTAGATACAGAAGAAAGAGTTCGGGCATTACTAAATATGGGACTCTAGAAATGCATTCAATCGTCAAAAAAGAGGATTTGATTGAGTATCGAGGAGGCAAGGAATTTAGTCCAAAATACCAAATGAAAGTCGATCGGTTTTTTTTCATTCCCGAGGAAGTGCATATATTACCCGGATCTTCTTCCATAATGGTACGGAACAATAGTATCATTGGGGTAGATACACAAATTACTTTAAATATGAGAAGCCGCGTAGCCGGGTTGGTCCGAGTGGAGAGAAAAAAAAAAAGAATTGAACTTAAAATCTTTTCTGGAGATATCCATTTTCCCGGAGAGACAGATAAGATATCCCGACATAGCGGCGTTTTGATACCACTAAGAACAGGAAAACGAAATTCTAAGGAATCGAAAAAACGGGAAAATTGGATCTATGTTCAACGGATCACACCTAGTAAGAAAAAGTATTTTGTTTTGGTTCGGCCTGTCGTCACATATGAAATAACGGACGGTATAACTTTAGGAACACTTTTCCCTCCGGATCTGTTGCAGGAAAGGGATAATGTGAAACTTCGAGTTGTCAATTATATCCTTTATGGAAATGGTAAACCAATTCGAGGAATTTCTTATACAAATATTCAATTGGTTCGGACTTGTTTAGTATTGAATTGGGACCAAGACAAAAAAAGTTCTTCTAGTCAAGAAGCCCGTGCTTCCTTTGTTGAAATAAGGGTAAATGGTTTGATTCGACATTTACTAAGAATCGACTTGCTGAAATCCACTTTTTCATATATCGGAAAAAGGAATGATCCCTCGGGCTCAGGATTGTTCTCGGATAATGGATCAGATTGCACAAAAAGAAATCCGTTTTCTTCGATTTATTCCAAGGCAATAATTCAACAACCCCTTAATCAAAATAAAAGAACTATTCATACGTTGTTGAATAGAAATGCGGGATTCCAATCGTTGATAATTTTGTCATCATCCAACTGTTTTCGAATGGGTCCATTCAACGATGTAAAATATCACAATCACAATGTGATACACAATGGGATAAAAGAATCAATTAACATTACAAAAGATCCTGTAATTCCAATTCAGAATTCGCTGGGGCCTTTAGGAACAGTCCCTCTAATTCGAATTGCGAATGTTTATTCATTTTACCATTTAATAACTCATAATCAGATCTTGGTAAAGAACTATTTGCAACTTGACAATTTAAAACAGACCTTTCAAGTAATTAAATTGAAATATTATTTAATCGATGAAAAGGAGAAAATTTATAACCCCGATCCATGCAGTAACATTATTTTCAATTTGAATTGGTATTTTCTCCATCCCAATTATTGTCAAGAAACATCTACAATAATGAGTCTTGGGCAGTTTATTTGTGAAAATATATATATATCCAAAAGC